TAAAAGAGGAAGATAAAAAAGAGGAACATAAAAAAAAGGAGGATGAACGGATAACAATAGCAGAACTTTTTGATACTATTATATTTGCTCAAGCAATAAGAGGTTCTATGCTAGTAATCCAATCGATTCTTAGAAAATACATCATATTGCCTTCATTGATAATAGCCAAAAATATTGGGCGTATGCTATTATTTCAATTCCCCGAGTGGTACGAGGATTGGAAGGCGTGGAGTAAAGAAATGCATGTTAAATGCACCTATAATGGTGTTCAATTATCAGAAACAGAATTTCCAAAAGACTGGTTAACAGACGGTATTCAGATAAAGATCCTATTTCCTTTCTGTCTGAAACCTTGGCGTAGATCTAAGCTAGGATCCGATCATATAGATCGAATAAAGAAGAAAGCAAAAAAAGACAATTTTTGTTTTTTAACGATCTGGGGAATGGAAGCTGAACTACCTTTCGGTTCTCCCCGAAAAAGGCCTTCCTTTTTTAAACCCATTTGGAAAGAATTCCAACAAAAAATTACAAAAGTGAAAAAAAAAAGGTTTCTATTTCTAAGAGTTTTCAAAAAAAGAACAAAAGGGTTTCTAAAGATATCAAAAGAAAAAACAAGATGGGTTATCAAAATAGTTCTATTAAAAAAAAAAAAAATGAAAGAACTTACAAAAGAAACCCTAATTGTTTTATTTGGACTGAGGAAAGTATATAAACCAAATGAAAATAGAAAAGATTCCATAATCAGCGATAAAATCACCCCGGAATCATCTCTTAGAGTTGGATCCATGGATTGGACAAATTATTCACTGACAGAAAAAAAAATGAAGGATCTAGCTGATAGGACAACTCCAATCAGGGATCAAATAGAAAGGATCACAAAAGACAAGAAAGATAATTTTATAACTCCAAATATAAATATTAGTCCTAACGAGAGAAGTTGTGGTGATAAAAGACCAGAATTACAGAAACATATTTGGAAGGTATTCAAAAAGGGAAGTGCCCGATTAATCCCGAAATGGAACTATTTTATGAAATCTTTTATTCAAAGAATATACATAGATATCTTTCTATATGCCATTAACATGCCCAGGGTCAATACCCAACTTTTCCTTGAATTAAGAATTAGAAAAAAAATGATCGATAAATACATTTACAATGATGAAACAAATCAAAATACAATTCATTTTATTTCGACTATCAAATCGCTTTCTAATATTACTAATATTAGTCATTCTAATATTAGTAATAATAATTCACAGATTTATTGTGACTTATCTTCTTTGTCCCAAGCATATGTATTTTATATATTATCACAAACCCAAGTTTTAAACAAGTATTACTTGAAATCCCTATTTCAACATGACGGAGAATATCCTTTTATTAAGGATAAAATAAAGGACTATTTTTTGACACGAGGAATATTTCATTCTGAATCAAGATATAAGCAACTGCCCAATTGTAGAATGAATGAATGGAAAAATTGGTTAAGGGGTCATTATCAATATAATTTATCTCATACTAGATGGTCTCGATTAGTACCGCGAAAGTGGCGAAATGGGGTCAATCAACACCATAGGATTAAAAAAAAAAACTCAAAAAAATGGGATTCATATGAAAAAGACCAATTAATTCATTACGAGAAAGATAATTCTTATGCAGTGGATTCATTACCGAGTCCTAAAAAAAAAATGGAAAAACATTACAAATATGATCTTTTATCACATAAATATATTAATTATGGATATAGGAAGGACTCATATATTTATGGATCGCCATTACAAATAAACGGCGATCGAGAGATTCCATACAATTACAACACACATAAATCCGAACCTTTTTATGTACCAGGCGATATAGCTATTAGCGATTATCTAGGAGAGGAATATATTATCAGTACGGATAAAAATCCGGATAGAAAATATTTGGATTGGAGAATCATCCATTTTTGTCTTAGAAACAATAAAAATATCAATATTGAGACCTGGGGCAATATGAATACCGAGATCGACGCTAATAAAAATACTAAGATTGGGACTAATGATTATCAAATAATTAATAAGAAAGGGATATTTTATCTCACGACTCATCAAGAAATTAACCCGAGAAATCAAAAAAAGAACCTTTTTGATTGGATGGGAATGAATCAAGAAATCCTATATCGTCCTAGATCAAATCTTAAATCTTGGTTCTTCCCAGAATTTATGCGACTTTATGAGGCATATAAGACGAAACCTTGGATCATACCATCCCAATTACTTATTTTCCATTTTGATGGAAATCAAAAAAAAGATCTTCATATATCATCTAATCAAAAAGAACATCTTGAATTAGAGACTCAGAACCAAGAAGAAAAAAAACGACAGGACAAAAAAAATCCTGGATCAGATGCACAAAACCAAAAAGATGTTGAAGAGGATTCAACGCGATCAGATAGTAAGAAACGTAGCAAGAAAAAGAAACCCAAGAGCAAAAGCAATAAGGAAGCGGAACTAGACTTCTTCCTGAAAAGATATTTTCTTTTTCAATTGAGATGGGACGACCCCTTGAATCAAAAAAGGATCAATAATATCAAGGTATATTGTCTCCTACTTAGGTTGATGGATCCAAAAGAAATTGCCCTAGCCTCTATTCAAAGGGGAGAAATGTGCCTGGCTGCAATGAAGATTCAAAAGGATCTAGCCGTTACAGAATTGATAAAAAAGGGAATATTGATTCTCGAACCGGTTCGTCTGTCTATTAAATGGGATGGACAATTTATTATGTATCAAACCATAGGTATTTCCTTGGTACATAAGAGTAAGCACAAAACTAATCGAAGATGCCGAGAAAAAAGATATGTTGATGAGAATTATTTCGATATATCCATTGAACAACATGGAAAGATGCTTGTGAATAGAGACAAGAAGAATCATGATTTGCTTGTTCCTGAAAATATTCTATCTCTTAGACGTCGTAGAGAATTGAGAATTCTAATTCGTTTCAATTCCGAAAATAGGAACATTGTGAATAGAAATCCAGTATTTTTGAATGGGAATGGCTCACATAACTGTGAGCAATTTGTGGATAGGGACAAGCATCTTGATACAGATACAAATAAATTCATTAAATGGAAATTGTTTATTTGGCCCAATTATCGATTAGAAGATTTAGCTTGCATGAATCGCTATTGGTTTGATACCAATAATGGAAGTCATTTCAGTATGTCAAGGATATATATGTATCCACGATTCAGAATTAGTTAATGGTACAATCAATTTCCTATACATCCCATATCCGATATATGGGACAGGCATATGTGCACACACGTCATGTTATATTCTGATAATGATACTGATTCAGTGATGTATCAATTGGATCTAGGAGTGAATCAGCAGGATCTTCTTAGGTCCAAATCATTCTGATTCGGAAGTGCAAGAATATTCCATGTATTTCTTTATATCCGAATCAAATCAAAAAATCCACTTTTTTTTTTTGATTTGATTAATTTGATCGAAACTTGATAGAAACAAAAAAGTAGTATATGAATAAATCCGGATTATTGTCTGCACCAGATCGAAATGACTGGCATTATTATTCCTGATCGTAAAAATCCATATCTGTGGAAAAGAAAGGAACAAAAATAGAAGAATTCTTTTGATTTTATGTTATGGTAAAAAAATCGTTCATCTTAGTTATTCCGCAAGAGGAAAAGAAAGGGTCTGTTGAATTTCAAATATCCAGTTTCACCAATAAAATACGGAGACTTACTTCACATTTGGAATTGCACAGAAAAGACTATTTATCTCAGAGAGGTCTGCGGAGAATTCTTGGAAAACGTCAACGGTTGCTGGCTTATTTGTCAAAGAAAAATCGAGTACGTTATAAGGAATTAATCAGTCAGTTGGATATTCGTGAGCCAAAGACTCATTAATTGGAAAATTTGTTTGAATTATTCGGTTAATTTGATCTTGAATTTTGATGAATCTAGTTTCGTTTTTAGAAAGTCATGAAATAATGAATCGGGGAAGAAAACATATGACTGTACCAGCTACAAGAAAAGACCTCATGATAGTCAATATGGGTCCTCACCACCCATCAATGCATGGTGTTCTTCGACTCATTGTTACTCTAGATGGTGAAGATGTTATTGACTGTGAACCCATATTGGGTTATTTACACAGAGGGATGGAAAAAATTGCAGAAAACCGAACAATTATACAATATCTCCCTTATGTAACACGTTGGGATTATTTAGCTACTATGTTCACAGAAGCAATAACAGTAAATGCACCAGAAGAATTGGGAAATATTCAAATACCTAAAAGAGCCAGTTATATCAGAGTAATTATGCTGGAACTGAGTCGTATAGCTTCTCATTTGTTATGGCTTGGGCCTTTTATGGCTGATATCGGTGCACAGACTCCTTTCTTCTATATTTCCAGAGAGAGAGAATTACTATATGATCTATTTGAAGCTGTCACAGGTATGCGAATGATGCATAATTATTTCCGTATCGGGGGAGTAGCTGCTGATTTACCTCATGGCTGGATAGATAAATGTTTGGATTTCTGCGATTATTCTTTAACAGGAGTTGCTGAATATCAAAAGCTTATTACGCGCAATCCTATCTTTTTGGAACGAGTTGAAGGAGTGGGCATTATTGGTGGAGAGGAAGCAATAAATTGGGGTTTATCAGGACCAATGCTACGAGCTTCCGGAATACAATGGGATCTTCGTAAAGTCGACCATTATGAGTGTTATGATGAATTAGATTGGGAAGTCCAGTGGCAAAAAGAAGGAGACTCATTAGCTCGTTATTTAGTAAGAATCGGTGAAATGACGGAATCCATAAAAATTATTCAACAGGCTCTGGAAGGAATTCCGGGGGGGCCCTATGAAAATTTGGAAGTCCGGCGCTTTGATAGAGCAAGGGATTCCGAATGGAATTATTTTGAATATGGATTCATTAGTAAAAAGCCTTCTCCCACTTTTGAATTGTCAAAGCAAGAACTTTATGTGAGAGTGGAAGCCCCAAAGGGAGAATTAGGTATTTTTCTGATAGGAGATAATAGTGTTTTCCCCTGGAGATGGAAAATTCGTTCACCAGGTTTCATCAATTTGCAAATTCTTCCTCAGCTGGTTAAAAGAATGAAATTGGCTGATATCATGACGATACTAGGTAGTATAGATATTATTATGGGAGAAGTTGATCGTTGAAATGATAATTGATACGACAGAAGTACAAGCTATTAATTCTTTTTCCAGATCGGAATCCTCAAAAGAGTTCTATGGACTCATATGGCTGCTTGTGCCTATTTTTACTCCTGTATCGGGAATCTTAATAGGGGTATTAGTGATTGTGTGGTTAGAAAGAGAAATATCCGCAGGGATACAACAACGCATTGGGCCTGAATACGCCGGTCCCTTGGGGATTCTTCAAGCTCTAGCAGATGGGACAAAATTACTTTTCAAAGAAGATCTTCTCCCATCTAGAGGAGATATTCGTTTATTCAGTGTCGGACCCTCCATAGCGGTCATATCAATTCTACTGAGTTATTCAGTAATTCCTTTTGGCTATCGCCTTATTATAGCCGATATCAGTATAGGTGTTTCTTTATGGATTGCCATTTCAAGTATTGCTCCCATTGGACTTCTTATGTCAGGATATGGGTCGAATAATAAATATTCTTTTTCAGGTGGTCTACGAGCTGCTGCTCAATCTATTAGTTATGAAATACCATTAACTCCATGTGTGTTATCAATATCTCTACGTGTGATTCGTTGGAACATTAACTTTTACCTCTTTCCTAGAAAAAAGGAAAGAGGTTGAATAGATAGAATACCTATCTTTATTTTTATTCATCATTCGGATCGATGAGCTAAACCAGATAGTTAATTGAGTCAAACAAAACAGCTTATGAATTCGCAGTAAGAAGATTGAGTCTCATTCCCTATGTACGAGAGTAAAGTGGAAGTAAACATAAGCAGTGGAAACTGTTTACCCCAGGATCAGTTGATTAGTCATCATGTCTTGAAGCGGGTGCAAAAGATCAACTGTATGGAGTTTACACTATTGTATGTATTACCATACCGGGGATCAATCAAAAATGAGTGGACGGTTAGAAACACCAAGGTTCACAAAGGATTAGTAATGGAGATGTTGTAAGGTATCCAAAGGGATATTTCTGCATTAAAAGGAATCATAATGAGGGCTTGAGGTTGGTAGAAATGATCAAGCAGTACTTCCCCATGATCCCGATCCAGAGTATGCTCCTATCCACTGATTAAAGAATGACTATCAGGAACGAAGTAATCCTTTATTTTCTAGAGCCCCTTCTGCGAACGAAGAACAGGAACGAAAGAAATCGAATGCAATAGGAAAAATAAATATAGAATAGAAATAATAAGAGGTTTTTGTTTATTCTTTCTTTCCTCCATCCATACTCATTCATCCAGATGGAATTATTCTCATGATTCATGAACTAGTGTAATGTCTAATTATTCTTCGTAATCGAAAGATATGGGTCCAAATATCTATTAACGAGTATTTTATTGAAGGATCAAGTTATTACTGAACAAAGAAAAATCGTAAAGGATGAGATGGATTCAGAAGCTCTTTTTATTCATTATTAATTAAAGCAGACAGAATTTCATTGGTCTAATTCGGGACATTCCGATGCATCTTTACTCTACCCTACAAATATGTCGAGGTAATACCAAACCAATCCTTAGATTTCTTCGTGGCCATCGAGGAGCCGTATGAGGCTGAGGTCTCATGTACGGTTCTGGAATAGAGATGGGACAGTGATGTTATCATCGACTATGATTATCTAACAGTTCAAGTACAGTTGATATAGTCGAGGCACAGTCAAAATATGGATTTTGTGGGTGGAATCTGTGGCGTCAACCTATAGGGTTTATAGTTTTTCTAATTTCTTCCCTAGCGGAATGTGAGAGATTGCCCTTTGATTTACCAGAAGCAGAAGAGGAATTAGTAGCAGGTTATCAAACCGAATATTCAGGTATCAAATCTGGTTTATTTTACGTTGCTTCTTACCTAAATCTACTAGTTTCTTCATTATTTGTAACAGTTCTTTACTTAGGCGGATGGAATCTTTCTATTCCGTACATATCAATTCCTGAACTTTTCGGAATAAATAAAACTGGTGGAGTCTTTGGAAGCACAATCGGTATCCTTATTACATTAGCAAAAGCTTATCTGTTCCTGTTCGTTCCTATCACAACAAGATGGACTTTACCCAGGATGAGAATGGACCAACTTTTAAATCTTGGATGGAAATTTCTTTTACCTATTGCTCTAGGTAATCTATTATTGACAACTTCTTCCCAACTCCTTTCATTTTAATAGAATATGATATTCTAGATTCATAACCTCTCTGAAGCAAGAGAAAGAAACATCCAATTATTCATGGATATCCACGATATGTTCCCTATGCTGAATGGATTCATGAATTATGGTCAACAAACAGTACGAGCTGCAAGGTACATTGGTCAAAGTTTCATGATTACCTTATCTCACACGAATCGTTTACCTGTAACTATTCAATATCCTTATGAAAAATCGATCACATCAGAACGTTTCCGTGGTCGAATCCACTTTGAATTTGATAAGTGCATTGCTTGTGAAGTATGTGTTCGCGTATGCCCTATAGATCTACCCGTTGTTGATTGGAGATTGGAAACAGATATTAGAAAAAAACGATTGCTTAATTATAGTATTGATTTTGGAATCTGTATATTTTGTGGTAACTGCGTCGAGTATTGCCCGACAAACTGTTTATCAATGACTGAAGAATATGAACTTTCTACTTATGATCGTCACGAATTGAATTATAATCAAATTGCTTTGGGTCGATTACCAATGTCAGTAATTGGAGATTACACAATTCAAACAATTATGAATTCGACTCAAATGAAAATAGCCATGGATAAATCCCTTGATTCAAGAACCATTACCAATTACTAAGATAAAGTTTTAATCTAAAGGAGGGAAGTTTCTTTCATTTTGGTTGGTCAGTAACTACAAATCATAACTATATTTGATTTGTTAGAATACAAGTTTGATTTGGATTTAGAATATATTCATATATCTGCTATCCGCGATGATTTCGAAAAATGAAGAACTATTCTTTCGGATACATAAGCGGGATTGATCCAATAACTGTAACTGTATCTACAATCCACACCACATTAGGATTCAATTTCATTAAGAACGTATCAATACAAAAAAAAAATAGGGTAACTTCTTTTCCTTTTTTTTTTTTACTGGCCTGGTCAGTAAGGTAAGGTCATGAAATATTTCTACTTATTTATTTTATCTCATATTTTGCACATAATGGATTTACCTGGACCAATACATGAGATTTTTTTAGTATTTCTGGGATCAGGTCTTATATTAGGCGGTCTGGGAGTGGTATTACTTACCAATCCAGTTTATTCTGCCTTTTCATTGGGATTGGTTCTTGTTTGTATATCCTTATTCCATATTCCATCGAACTCCTATTTTGTAGCTGCTGCACAGCTCCTTATTTACGTTGGAGCCATAAATGTCTTAATCGTATTTGCTGTGATGTTCATGAATGGTTCAGAATATTACAATTATTTCCACCTTTGGACCGTCGGAGACGGGGTCACTTCACTGATTTGTACAAGTATTCTTTTTTCTCTAATTAAGACTATCCTAGATACGTCATGGTACGGGATTATTTGGACTACAAGATCAAACCAGATCATAGAGCAAGACCTGATAAGTAACGTTCAACAGATTGGGATTCATTTATCAACAGATTTTTATCTTCCATTTGAACTCATTTCTATAATTCTTTTAGTTGCTTTGGTAGGTGCAATTGCTATGGCTCGTCAGGAATAAATACTTAGGATTAGAAATCCAAAATCAAATAAATGAAAATAAAGAAACAAGAAATAAGGTCTTGTTCTGTGTTATCACATCTATTTTCCTTCAATTCTACTTTCATATTGTTGATATATTGATTGAATTGAAAAGTTTGTTTTTAGTTCGACCCATTCCCAATACCTTCCTTTGTCCCGTACTTCTTATATTCTAGTCAACCGAATCCGTTAAATTCTTTGTTGTTCATATTGAAATGAATCGAGATTTATGAGGAGTTGGTCAATGATGCTCGAGCATGTACTTGTTTTGAGTGCCTATTTATTTTCTATCGGTATCTATGGCTTGATCACAAGCCGAAACATGGTTAGAGCACTTATGTGTCTTGAGCTTATACTGAATGCTGTTAATATAAATCTCGTAACATTTTCTGATTTATTTGATAGTCGCCAATTAAAAGGAGACATTTTCTCAATCTTCGTTATAGCGATTGCAGCCGCTGAAGCAGCTATTGGGCCAGCTATTGTTTCGTCCATCTATCGTAACAGAAAATCAACTCGTATCAATCAATCTAATTTGTTGAATAAATAGTCGTAATCATATAAATAAAGACATATAGTTATAGTATAGAATATTCACCAAACCAATTAGAATTAGCAAAATGTGTACGACTCATATCATATAACCATGTTTGGTGAAACGTAAGAAATCAAATCAAAGTATCTTGGCCCTTTCTCATGAACAGATCCAGAAAGAAATTGATTACAAAAAATTCTGGTAACCCACTGATTCGTCTGGTGTCTACAATATACGATTCATTTACTACTGATTCTACCGGATTGAAAATTTATGACATTCAAAAAATTGATAGATCCAATGTCACATTCAGTCAAAATTTATGATACATGTATAGGGTGTACTCAATGTGTACGAGCCTGCCCCACAGATGTATTGGAAATGATACCTTGGGACGGATGTAAAGCTAAGCAAATTGCTCCTGCTCCAAGAACGGAGGACTGTGTAGGTTGTAAGAGATGTGAATCTGCTTGTCCAACAGATTTCTTGAGTGTACGAGTTTATTTATGGTATGAGACAACTCGCAGCATGGGTCTAGCTTATTGACACGTCCCAGAAAACTCCTCTTGAATCCATTTGATTTCTCTTTACCGACAAAAACCCGTACTCGATAAAAGAGATTATTCCGAGCACGGGTTTTTCTGGTCAAAGTGTATCTTGTCTTTACCACGAGTCATTTTCCTTGGTTAACAATAATTGTTGTTTTGCCGATATCCGCGGGTTCTTCAATTGGATTTCTTCCTTATAGAGGAAATAAGGCGGTTAGATGGTATACAATATGCATATGCATATTGGAACTCCTTCTAACAACCTATGCATTCTGTTATCATTTCCAATTGGACGATCCATTAATCCAATTGGAGGAGGATTATAATTGGATAAATCTTTTTGATTTTAACTGGAGACTGGGGATCGATGGACTTTCGATGGGCCCTGTTTTATTGACGGGATTCATCACTACTTTAGCTACTTTAGCGGCTTGGCCAGTTACTCGAGATTCGCGATTGTTCCATTTTCTGATGTTAGCAATGTACAGTGGTCAAATAGGATCATTTTCGTCTCGAGACCTCTTACTTTTTTTCATGATGTGGGAGTTAGAATTAATTCCTATTTACCTACTTCTATCCTTGTGGGGGGGGAAGAAACGTCTGTACTCAGCTACAAAGTTTATTTTGTACACTGCAGGGGGTTCTATTTTTCTCTTAATGGGAGTTTCGGGTATGGGTTTATATAGTTCCAATGAACCAACATTCAATTTTGAAACATTAACTAATCAATCGTATCCCGTGGCATTAGAAATAATATTTTATATTGGCTTCTTTATTGCTTATGCCGCCAAATCACCGATTATGCCCCTCCATACATGGTTACCAGATACCCATGGAGAAGCACATTACAGTACATGTATGCTTCTAGCTGGAATCTTATTAAAAATGGGAGCATATGGATTGGTTCGAATCAATATGGAATTATTACCCCACGCCCATTCTATATTTTCTCCCTGGTTGATGATAATAGGAGCTATTCAAATAATCTATGCAGCTTCAACTTCTCCCGGTCAGCGCAATTTAAAAAAGAGAATTGCCTATTCCTCCGTATCTCATATGGGTTTCATAATCATAGGAATTGGTTCCATAACCGATACAGGACTCAATGGATCTATTTTACAAATAATCTCTCATGGATTTATTGGTGCTGCACTTTTTTTCCTGGCAGGAACGACTTACGATAGAATACGTCTTGTTTATCTTGACGAAATGGGTGGAATAGCCATACTAATGCCAAAAATGTTTATGATGTTCAGTAGCTTCTCGATGGCTTCTCTTGCATTGCCCGGAATGAGTGGTTTTGTTGCAGAATCGGTAGTATTTTTGGGAATAATTACCAGCCCGAAATACTTTTTATTCCCAAAAATACTAATTACTTTTGTAATGGCAATTGGAATGATATTAACTCCTATTTATTCATTATCTATGTCACGCCAGATCTTCTATGGATACAAGCTATTCAATGTTTCAAACTCTTATTTTGTGGATTCTGGACCACGAGAACTATTTATTTTGATCTGTATCCTTTTACCCGTAATAGGTATTGGTATTTATCCCGATTTCGTTCTCTCACTATCAGTTGACAAGGTAGAAGCTATTCTATCTAGTTACTTTCATAGATAGCTTTCATGGATAAGGACAAGGCCGAAAATCCTGCGATTTACCCAAAAATACTTCTCTGCACAATGGAAAAAGAGAAAAGAAGTGTTCTTTTTCCTTATCTCAAGTCAAAAATTAAATTAAGTGAATTGAAATTGTAATCAGATACATATGGATTTTTTGAGAACCATTTGAATTACTACTTGATTCGAATGATTCTCAAAAAATAGCACAAGCTTTTCCTTATATATGGGACGATGCTTCTTGGTATTCTTCAGTTCATTTCTTTATCTTTATCTTTACTTTAAACTTTAATTAGATGTTTCATGTGAATGAACCATAACTATGTAATCCTATTCCTAATAGATTGACTCCGAAATAGCAGATCCAAATTATAAGAAATCCCATAGAAGCCACAATTGCCGAATTCATACCTTGTAAACTTTTATTTGTTCTAGTATGTGAATAAATCGCGGATATAGTCCAAGTAATAAATGCCCAAGTTTCCTTGGGGTCCCAATTCCAATAAGATCCCCATGCCTCATTAGCCCATACTGCTCCCGAAAGAATACCTATAGTTGAAAAGGTAAACCCTAGGCCAATGACACGATAACTCCAATGATCCAATCGCTGAGTCAATTGATACCTGTGATAATTTCTAAATAAAAGAAAAGAAGTGTTTTTCAAAAGACTTCTTTTTTCATTCAAGTATTTGATCTCACCAAACGAAAATGGCCAGATTAATAAATGATTTGTAAAACCAATCATATCTATGTTTTTTCTAAATGTAATCACTAGAAGAGCTATTGATAATAATGATCCACATAAAAGAGCTGCGTAGCTCAATAACATCATACTTACGTGCATCATTAACCAATGGGATTGTAGAGCAGGTACTAATATTGCGGATTGATGTATTTCAGTTGAAAGCCCCGAAGTGGCAAAGCTTTGGGTACAAATAGCACTTGGCGCGGTTATTGTGCTGAAATGATTCTTATGGTTCTTAAAATATGGAACCATAAGAATAAGAGAGAAACTCCACGAAAGGAACATTAATGATTCATATAAATCATTTAAGGGGAAATGCCCTGAATAAATCCAACGAGTAACCAATAATCCTGTTATACAGAAAAACGTAGCTATCATGCCTTTTTCTGACGAGTCACATAGTCCTACGATTTCGTGGACTAATAAAGTCATTAAATGGGCCGTAATGACGATTGCAATGATTGAAAAAGAGATGTGAGTTAATATATGTTCTAAAGTCACAAATATCATAAAAAAAAATCATTAAAAAAAAAGGGGGGGGGGTCCTTCCATTATGGAATGGAAATCAGGAATTCAATTTCTTATAGGATCCCCTGTACCACTTTTAGGAGATGCCGCCACTCGGATTCGAACCGAGATGCTCTAGCACTGCTTCCTAAGAGCAGCGTGTCTACCAATTTCACCATGGCGGCTTGCTCGAAATAATAATAGCCTATCCATAGGAAAGCGTCGAGATTGAAGGATTTAATCCAATCCATTTTTAGGAAAAATTCCAATCAATAAAGAGTCGTTCAAATATTCATTTGAACGTTCAATAATCCTTAGTATGGCGCTATAGTGTCAGTATTCAAAATACACTTTTGCGTAGTAGTATATGTTCTCCTGGAACAGTTGGAACTAGATAGTTATGTCTTTAGTTGAGGGATAGAAGTCAGAATTGTCCTTTTTTTTTTGATGATTCATTTATCTGATTCCACGGATCCAAAATCCAAATTTGAGTAATGAAGAAAACAAATAGGAATTTTTATGTATCAAATTATGTATCAAAATGGAATCACTAATCCAAGTCCAAGAGGCTTTTGTAAATCTTTGGATAAAATAGCTTGGTATCAATGATTGTGATACTCATTATGTACATAATTCGTCTTAGGATCTGCCCCATTTTTGGTTATTGGGCATATAAAAACTGAATTTCCATTTTGATCAGAACCCTACTCATAATAACAAAATGTTGATTGATCCTCCGGTCCAATCAAAACAGAGGATTCATTTTTGATCACAGAAGATTCACTCATTCGTCGTACATAAATATAGATATAAATGGGATCCAGGAACGTTTATTAATACAAATTAGGTCGAAACAATAGGTAGTATATGTAGTGAGTGATAGAGTTACAAACTCTTAAAAATATCTGAATTTATAAAATATAAAAAATAATAATGATAAGGTATTATATAAAGTAAGAATTTTATTGAAAAGTTGAAAGTATAAAGAAAGTATCTAGTGGATTTTCCTTCACTCCTCGTAGACAGTGTTCCTTATCGAGTTATAATCCAAATACATTCAATCAAATGTCATTCAACTGACCAAGCATGGAAAACAATTTGATCCGATGTGTGGAAGTGTAATTTGAAATTAAAAAATGGGGAGAGGGATTGGTATCAGGAACTACTAAAGAGTCTTTCATTAATGAAAATAGAAAAATAAATGAATTTCAATGATCCATTTATTTTTATTACATATCTGATATCTGTATGGGACAAAAAGAATAAAATGAAAATAAAAAGGAGTTCTAACATCGTTCATACTTGTTGCAGATATTCCAAAAATATACATAAAAATATACATAAAAATATACATGATATATAACTATTTAACTATTGGGATACATAATCCAATTCCAATTTCCAAAAACAAAAATCCGATTTTTGTTTTTGGCATTGTTATTGTAAAAAGTGAATCGATGGGAAAAACGACAATTCCCATCTCGCGAATAAAACAAAAAAGAAAAAAAAAAAAGAAAAAATAGTACCGTTTTTTGGAACCAGTAGACAGAAGAATTCTTATTCTACATATCATAACAGGTAGTTATATCTGATATTAATAAGTTCAGAATATTAGTATTAGTTGATGTGATTCATCTTATAAATTATAAATCATCCAATGATTCTAAGAGTTTATTATTTGTTTGTCGCACGAAAAAAACTTTTTGAATGCCCGGTAGAAACAGATTTAGCTAAAGAAAAAGCTTTTACTGCGGTCCAATATCCCTTTCTCCTCCAAATATTTCTACGAATACGCTTTTTTGACATAGAAGTACGTTTCTTTGGAACCGCCATTCAAAAATAAAGGAGATTACTCATTTTTATAGTTGGATGTGAAAGACATGTATTGTTCAAAATGGACCGTTCTTTCTATTCATTATCCATATCTATACTTATTCCATAGATGAGACTTCTTTCATAACATAAAAAACTATACGCGCGCATTTCATATTTCATATAGTTTCATTTTCATATAGTATGACTAGGAATAAAAAAGAGAAAATGATGTGAGTCTCTAAATATAACTCTCACAGAAAAGAAATAAAATGAATCTTTTTTTTTCGCATCTATGCTAGATACAATGTTTGAAGAAAGAATAATCCGTACTCATTCGTATCCCTAATATCGTCATTTTCATCTATGGAATCCACTTTAATATTTTTATAAAAAAAAAATATTAATCGAATCGGTTCCTATTGGTTCCCATTGATAAGACTGAATAAAGGGTTCCAATTCCTATTTGAGTCTATTTATATAGCGCCATGGTACATTTAAATTATTGAGTTTAATAAATCGAAAAACTGAAGAACCATTATCTAATCTCAAGAAAACAATAACGTAACATTTTTCCATCAATTGATCAAGCTAAAGCATCTAAAGCATAGGGTGTCACTAATTTCAATTGAAACGGGACTAGTCGCCAATCTGTTAAATGATACATTACTTTATAATTTAATTTTTTTTTTTTAAGAAAATAAAGGTAATTTTCGTTTTTAGTTCTATGGGAAATGACGAGCATCATAGAATTTCCCATAAGATGAGTCTATTGAAAGCCAATAAATCAGTTCTACTTAGTTAATGACTCCGAATAAAATAACTAAAATAACTAGGTCTTATTTGATTGGGTCGAGTTATTGATGGGTCTCATGATCCATATCAGAATCAAGGACTTTTTTTTAGTGTAGTTTTTTCCTTACTATGAAAGATATAAATATCCTTACTTAATAGTGTAGATAGTGTAGTGGAATAAAATATCATATTCTGTATCTTAAATCTTAATGAGTACCTTAGGTAATAACTAGTTGGTAACCATTAACTAATGACTTGGTCATATCATCTGACCAATTCAAACTTTTTGGTTTGAATTGCAGAAATACGTGGGAAAGCATAATTTATAATAATTATAAATTATAAATATTATTTCCTATTTAATAAATATTATATTGCATTTTTGTTCTTTCATATCACTATTTTTTTTTTTTTTATTGCTCCTTCAAAAAGAGATAATAGTTGGTGAATCGGAAACAATTGACAAGAATAATAAATAAATAAAAAAAAAAATTGATTTTATCATGGAACGTACATATGACTATGCATGGATCATACCTTTCATTCCACTTACAGTTCCTATGTCAATAGGATTGGGACTCCTGCTTGTTCCGACGGCAACAAAAAGTATTCTTCGTATGTGGGCTTTTTTTAGTGTTTCATTGCTAAGTATAGTTATGGTTTTTTCTGCTGATCTGTCTATTCAGCAAATAAATTGCAGTTTCATCTATCAATATCTATGGTCTTGGACTATCAATAGTGATTTTTCCTTAGAGTTGGGCTGCTTGATCGACCCACTTACTTCTATTATGTTAATACTAATCACTACTGTTGGAATCATGGTTCTTATCTATAGTGACAATTATATGTCTCATGATCAGGGATATTTGAGATTTTTTGCTTCTATGAGTTTTTCCAATACTTCCATGTTGGGATTAGTTACTAGTTCTAATTTGATACAAATCTATATTTTTTGGGAACTGGTGGGAATGTGTTCGTATCTATTAATAGGTTTTTGGTTCACCCGACCAATTGCAGCAAATGCTTGTCAAAAAGCATTTGTAACTAATCGTGTAGGAGATTTTGGTTTATTATTAGGAATCTTAGGTCTTTATTGGATAACAGGTAGTTTCGAATTTCGGGATTTGTTCAAAATATTCAATAACTTGATTCATAATAATGGAGTCAATTCTTTATTTGTTACTTTTTGTGCCTCCCTATTATTTCTCGGTGCAGTTGCTAAATCCGCACAATTTCCCCTTCATATATGGTTACCCGATGCTATGGAGGGACCCACTCCTATTTCGGCTCTTATACATGCTGCTACTATGGTAGCGGCGGGCATTTTTCTTGTAGCTCGGCTTCTTCCTCTTTTCACAGTTATACCTTATATAATGAATCTCATTTCTTTGATAGGTGTAATAACGTTACTATTAGGAGCTACTTTCGCTCTTGCTCAAAGAGACATTAAGAGAAGTTTAGCTTATTCTACGATGTCTCAATTGGGTTATATTATGTTAGCTCCAGGTATAGGTTCCTATCGAGCTGCTTCATTCCATTTAATCACTCATGCCTATTCAAAAGCATTATTGTTTTTAGGATCCGGATCCATTATTCATTCAATGGAACCCATTGTTGGATATTCTCCAGACAAAAGCCAGAACATGATTCTTATGGGGGGTTTAACCAAATATCTTCCAATTACAAAAATTACGTTTTTGTTAGGTACACTTTCTCTTTGTGGTATTCCCCCCCTTGCTTGTTTTTGGTCCAAAGACGAAATTCTTAATGATAGTTGGTTGTATTCACCTATTTTCGCGATAATAGCTTGTTTCACAACAGGATTAACTGCATTTTATATGTTTCGTATGTATTTACTTACTTTTGAAGAACATTTACGCGTTCATTTTCAAAAATACAGCGGCGCCACAAACAACTCTTTCTATTCAATATCGATATGGGGGAAAGAGGCATCCCAATTACTTAATAGTGGTTTGCTGTTATCAACAATGAATAACAATGAAAAGGTTCCCTTTTTTTTGAATAAGACATATGAAATTGATGAGAA